TTTTCTAGGTATCATTAATATTCCAAGAATTACTACACAACTACAACTTTTTTTTGAATCAACAAAAACAATTCTTGATAAATATATTTACAAGAATGAAGAAAATGGAGAAAAAAAAAAAAATCAAAAAAATACCATTTATTTTATTTCAACTCTAAAAAATTTAATATCAAAAAATAAAAAATTTAGTTATGACCTATGCTCTTTATCACAAGCATATGTATTTTACAAATTATCACAAATTCAAGTTAGTAACTTTTCTAAATTAAAGGCTGTTCTTGAATATAACATATGCATAACATCCTTTTTTGTTAAAAATCAAATAAAGGATTTTTGTCAAGAACAAGGAATCTTTCATTATGAATTGAAAGATAAAACCTTTTTTAATTCCGAAGTAAATCCATGGAAATACTGGTTACGAAGTCATTCTCAATACAATTTACCTTGGATTGCATGGGCTAGATTAGTAACCCAAAAATGGAAAAAGAAAATAAACCAGGATTTTCTAGTTCTAAATACAAGTTTAATCAAAACGGATTTATATGAAAAAAATAAAATTGATAATTACAAAAAACAACAATTTTTTGAAGCCAACTCATTATTAAATTCAAAACATAATTTAAAAAAAGATTATATATATAATAGTTTTTGCTACAAATCTATTCATTCTAGAGAAAAAAAGTTTGACATGTCTATGTCTATAGGCATTACTCCAGATAATTGTTTAGTCTCGTCTTTTCTAGAAAAATATAATATTCAAGTTATAGGAGAAATTGGGCATAGAAAATATTTGGATTGGAGAATTCTCAACTTTTGGTTTAGAAAAAAAGTCAATATTGGGCTCTTAATTGATACCAAGAGTAAAAAAAAATATATTAAGACTAAAGTGCAGAATTATAAAAAAATTGATAAAATAACTAAGACGGATCTTGCCAATCAAAAAAGTTTCTTTTTTGATTGGATGGGAATGAATGAAGAAAGACTAAATCATCGTATAACAAATTTTGCATTTTTTTTTTTTTCAGAATTTTTCTTATTTTCTAGTACCTATAAAACGAAACCGTGGGTCATACCAATTAAATTACTTCTTTTCAATTTTAATGAAAAAAAAAATGTTAATAAAAAGATCACTCTAAAGAAAAAAGGTTTTATACCATCAAACGAAAAAGGACCCCTTCGGTTTTTTAATCTAAATAAAGAAGAAAACGAATTGGTAGGTCAAGGAGAGCTTGAATCAGATAACGAAAAAAAAAGAAATCCTGAATCAGCTCTGTCAAACCAAGAAAAAAATATTGAAAAAAATTATGCAGAATCGAAGATAAAAAAGCGTCAAAATAAAAAACAATACAAAAGTCATACCGAAGCGGAACTTTATTTATTTCTCACAAGGTATTCGCGTTTTCAGTTGCGCTGGAATTGTTTTTTTAATCAAAAAATTCTCAATAATATAAAAGTATACTGTCTCTTGGTTAGACTAAAAAATCCAAACGAGATAGCGATATCTTCTATTGAAAGAGGAGAGCTGAGCCTAGATATTCTAATGATTGAGAAGAATTTCACTTTTTCAAAATTAATGAAAAAAGGAATTTTGATTATTGAACCTGTCCGTTTATCTGTAAAAAACGATGGACAACTTATTATATATAGAACCGTAGGTATTTCATTAGTTCATAAAAATAAACAAAAAATAAGTAAAAGATACAAAAAAAAAAGCTATATTGATAAAAAAAATAATTATGATTTTTTTATCCCTGAAAATATTCTATCCCCTAAACGACGTAGAGAATTTCGAATTCTAATTTGTTTCAACTTAAAAAAAAAAAATGCCAGGGATAAAAACTCAAGATTTGATAAGAATATTCAAAACTTGACCACAGTTTTGCATAAAAAGAAAGACCTTTATAAGGATAAAAAGACCCTAATTAAATTAAAATCCTTTCTTTGGCCCAATTTTAGATTAGAAGATTTAGCTTGTATGAATCGCTATTGGTTTAATACTACTAACGGAAATCATTTCAGTATGATAAGAATACATATGTATGCGCGATTTCAAATTCGTTAATGATAGATCCTTTTTATTTTTACTATATATAATAGATAAGTTAATATAATATATAAGTTACGGTATATGAAAACAATTGTATGCACAAATATGAGGAATTTTTTGAAATTCAATCTTTATACATGAATTCATTTAATCAATGACATAGATACCAATCAGAGCGGATCCATAAATAAATTAACAGAATCCTCCTTGTTTAGATCTAAATTTAGACTTTTTTTTGATAAAATTAAGAATTAAAAAGTTGAGAATTAAATTCGGATCCTTATACAAAAAAACTAGCATTATTATTACTGATCGGTCAAATTCATATTTTTCAATTCATATTAAAAGGGGAAGGATTTCTTTTTATGATAAAAAATGCATTCATTTCATTTCAAGAAAAAAAAGAAGAAAACAGGGGATCTGTTGAATTTCAAGTATTAAGTTTCACTAATAAGATACGAAGGCTTACTTCCCATTTGGAATTGCACAGAAAAGATTTTTTATCTCAGAGGGGTCTACGAAAAATTCTGGGAAAACGTCAACGACTCCTGGCTTATTTGTCAAAAAAAAATAGAGTACGTTATAAAGAATTAATAAATCAGTTGAATATTCGGGAATTAAAAACTCGTTAAATTCCAACATTGTGAATTAGTTAATTTTTTGATCTTGAATTTTTTGATAAACTTCTTTTTCAGCAATCTAATTCATGCCAGAATGAATCAAGGAAAAATTTATGAAGAGACCAGTTACAGGAAAAGATCTTATGATAGTCAATATGGGACCCCACCACCCATCCATGCATGGTGTTCTTCGCTTAATTGTTACTCTAGATGGTGAGGATGTTGTTGACTGTGAACCCATATTGGGTTATTTACACAGAGGAATGGAAAAAATTGCAGAAAACCGAGCAATTATACAATATTTACCTTATGTAACGCGGTGGGATTATTTAGCTACTATGTTTACAGAAGCAATAACAGTAAATGGACCAGAACAATTGGGAAATATTCAAGTTCCGAAAAGGGCCAGCTATATCAGAGTAATTATGCTGGAATTGAGTCGTATAGCTTCTCATCTGTTATGGCTCGGCCCTTTTATGGCAGATATTGGGGCCCAGACTCCCTTTTTCTATATTTTCCGAGAACGAGAATTTGTATATGATCTATTCGAAGCTGCCACTGGTATGAGAATGATGCATAATTTTTTTCGTATTGGAGGAATAGCGGCTGATTTACCTTATGGTTGGATAGATAAATGCTTAGATTTTTGTGATTATTTTTTAACAGAGGTTATTGAATATCAAAAACTAATTACACGAAATCCTATTTTTTTAGAACGAGTTGAGGGAGTTGGCATTATTGGTGGGGAAGAAGCAATAAATTGGGGTTTATCCGGACCAATGCTGCGCGCGTCCGGAATACCATGGGATCTTCGTAAAGTTGATCGTTATGAGTCTTACGATGAATTTGAATGGGAAATTCAGTGGCAAAAACAAGGCGATTCGTTAGCTCGTTATTTAGTACGACTTAGCGAAATGACAGAATCCATCAAAATTATTCAACAGGCTCTGGAAGGACTTCCCGGGGGTCCCTATGAGAATTTAGAAAGCCGAGGTTTTGATAGAAAAAGGAATCCAGAATGGAATGATTTTGAATATCGATTCATTAGTAAAAAACCTTCGCCTACTTTTGAATTATCGAAACAAGAACTTTATGTAAGAGTTGAAGCTCCAAAAGGGGAATTGGGAATTTTTATCATAGGAGATCAAAGTGGTTTTCCTTGGAGATGGAAAATCCGACCACCGGGTTTTATTAATTTGCAAATTCTTCCTGAACTAGTTAAAAGAATGAAATTGGCTGATATTATGACGATACTCGGTAGCATAGATATAATTATGGGAGAAGTTGATCGTTAAAATGATAATTTATGCAACAGAAGTAGAAACTATAAATTCTTTTGTTAGATTGGAATCTTTAAAAGAGCTTTATAGCCTCATATGGATATTTGTCCCTATATTTTCTCTTGTATTGGGAATCATAACAGGTGTATTAGTAATTGTGTGGTTAGAAAGAGAAATATCTGCAGGGATACAACAACGTATTGGACCTGAATACGCCGGCCCGTTGGGAATTCTTCAAGCTCTAGCCGACGGAACAAAACTACTTTTCAAAGAAGATCTTCGTCCATCTAGAGGAAATACTCCTTTATTTAGTATTGGACCATCTATAGCAGTTATCTCAATTTTACTAAGTTATTCAGTAATTCCCTTTAGCAATCACCTTGTTTTAGCGGATCTCAATATTGGTATTTTTTTATGGATTGCAATTTCAAGTATTGCTCCGATCGGACTTCTTATGTCAGGATATGGATCAAATAATAAATATTCTTTTTTAGGTGGTCTGCGAGCTGCTGCCCAATCGATTAGTTATGAAATCCCATTAACTCTATGTGTTTTATCAATATCTCTACGTGCGATTCGTTGAAACATAAACGTTTATTTTGACTATTCTGTTTCTTCTAAATGAATAAGTTAAAAACGGAATATATTTCTCTTTCGGATTAATCTTAATAAAAGGAATTTGATAGTTATATATGAGTGAAAAAAACTGCTCAAAAATTAGCAGTAAAAAGAGAAATTGAGTCTCATTTCCTATGTACAAAGGTTAAACAGAAATAAACATAACGTAAGAATCACTTTACCCCACGGTTGGTTGATTGGTCATCCTGCCTTGAAGCGGGTTAAAAATATTAACCGTATTACGTTTTCACTCTGAATTATATAGATTAACATACATGTATTACAAAGTGAGCGGCAATTAGGTAAAAATAAGTGGATAGTTAGAAACACCAAAATACACAAAGAATTTGTAATAGAGATTAAGCAAATTGAAAAGGATATTTATGCATAACATAAGATAACAAAAAAAAAGAAGGTTAATTGGGGCTTGAAGCTAGTAGAAATGATCAGACAGTACTCCCCAAGATTCCGATTCAGAGTATGCGCCTATCCGCCGATAAATGTAATGACTATCAGAAACGAAATAATCCTTTATTTTTTAAGTCCACCCCGCTTTTTTTTCTAAAAAAGAAAGAAGAATAGGAACGAAACAAGGATATTTATTTTCATATATTTCGAAAATAAAATAGAATAGACTCAAATTTCTGTCATGAATAATAAACTAATAGGATGTCTAATTATTTTTCGTAATTGAAAAACACGACAGGCAGAAAAACCCTTTTTATTTTTACAAGGAGTTTTTTATTAAAGGATTAAGTTATTACTCAACAAATATAAATTAAAATTTGTAAAGGATGAGATGAATTCCGAAGCGCTTTTTTTTATTCTTAGAATTTGAGCAGACAGAATTCCATTGGTATAATTCGGGACCCTCGGATATATTTCTATTTAATCCATTTTATAACACATCATATTCATCTAAATAATACTAATCTGGTCCTTAGATTTATTTACGGCCCCCGAGGAGCCGTATGAGGCGAAGACCTCATGTACGGTTTTGTAATAGCGGCGAGAATAGTAATGTTATCACCGACTAGGATTATCTAACAGTTTAAGTACAGTTGATATAGTTGAGGCACAATCAAAATATGGTTTTTGGGGATGGAATTTGTGGCGGCAACCTATAGGTTTTATCATTTTTCTAATTTCTTCCCTAGCAGAATGCGAGAGGTTACCGTTTGATTTACCAGAAGCGGAAGAAGAATTAATAGCAGGTTATCAAACTGAATATTCGGGTATTAAGTTTGGTTTATTTTACGTTGCTTCTTATCTAAATCTCTTAATTTCCTCATTATTTGTAACAATTCTATACTTAGGTGGTTGGAATATTTCTATTCCGTATATTTCTATTCCGTATATATCTATTCTGGAGTTATTTGAAAGGGATCCCATTTTTGGAACAACAATTGGTATCTTTATTACATTAGCTAAAACTTATTTGTTCTTGTTCATTTCTATCGCAACTAGGTGGACTTTACCTAGGCTAAGAATGGATCAACTATTAAATCTTGGATGGAAATTTCTTTTACCGATTTCCCTTGGTAATCTATTATTAACAACTTCTTTCCAACTCTTTTCACTCTAAATTGAAAATGAATCCAATACTTGTTTTAAACAAGAGAAAGAAACAAAGAGAAAATTATTCATAGATAATTACAATATGCTTCCTATGATAACCGGGTTCATGAATTATGGTCAACAAACCCTACGAGCTGCAAGATATATTGGTCAAGGTTTCATGATTACCTTATCCCACACAAATCGTTTACCTGTAACTATTCAATACCCCTATGAAAAATTAATAACATCGGAACGTTTCCGCGGTCGAATCCATTTCGAATTTGATAAATGCATTGCTTGTGAAGTATGTGTTCGAGTATGTCCTATAGATCTGCCTGTTGTTGATTGGAAATTGGAAACTAATATTAGAAAAAAACGATTGCTTAATTACAGTATTGATTTTGGAATTTGTATATTTTGTGGTAATTGTGTTGAGTATTGTCCAACAAATTGTTTGTCAATGACTGAAGAATATGAATTTGCAACTTATGATCGTCACGAATTGAATTATAATCAAATAGCTTTGGGCCGTTTACCAATGTCAGTAATTGACGATTATACTATTCGAACAATTTGGAATTCACCTCAAACAAAAAATGGGTAAACCCATTAATTTTATTAAAAAAAGAATTCAAAACTTGTATTGTATTTATAGAAAAATATTAAGTCTTAAAGCTCATTCGTTTAATATCTATTAATATAATATATTCGTAATTACTTTACTTTATTGAAATAGATAAGTTGAAACTAAACTTTCGAATAAAAAGCGAAACTTTCTAATAATTGTATCTACATCAATTCATATCCATTAGATTCTAATTTCACTCTACTAGATTAAAAAGAAATTCCCCGGTTAAATTAATAAGGTCATGAAAAGGATTTCAATTTTTTCTTATTTTAATAATATAATGGATTTGCCTGGACCAATACATGATTTTCTTTTAGTTTTTCTGGGATCCGGTCTTATAGTAGGAGGTCTGGGAGTGGTATTACTTCCCAACCCAATATTTTCAGCCTTTTCCTTAGGATTTGTTCTTGTTTGTATATCTTTATTGTATATTCTAGCAAATTCCCATTTTGTAGCTGCCGCCCAACTCCTTATTTATGTGGGGGCCATAAATGTTTTAATCATATTTGCTGTGATGTTTATGAATGATTCAGAATATTTCACAGATTTCAATCTATGGACCGTTGGGGATGGGATTACTTCATTGGTTTGTACAACTCTTCTTTTTTCGTTAATTTCTACTATTCTCGATACGTCATGGTACGGGGTTATTTGGACTACAAGATTAAACCAGATTTTAGAACAAGATTTAATAAGTAATAGTCAACAAATAGGAAGTCATTTATCAACAGATTTTTTTCTTCCATTTGAACTCATTTCAATAATTCTTTTAGTTGCTTTGATAGGTGCAATTTCTGTGGCTCGTCAATAAAAACGTTCTAATTAGTAAATTAGTAAAGAAAAAAATTTTTGTGTATGTTATTATGTTATCATATTTTTTTCTGTTCATTCAATTCAATTTGATTGAATACTATTTCATATTTTAAATCTCAAATTTTTAAATTTTATATATATTTGAAATTTTTTTTCCCTAATATAGTTTTTATTCGTACTTTTTTTTTATATTCTAGTTGATTGAATCCGGTGAATTTTTTTTATTATTCATATTGAAATTTGAAATGAATCAAAATTGATAAGGAGTTGCTGAATGATACTCGAGCATGTACTTGTTTTGAGTGCCTATTTATTTTTGATTGGTCTTTATGGATTGATCACGAGTCGAAATATGGTTAGGGCTCTTATGTGTCTTGAACTTATACTTAATGCAGTTAATATGAATTTCGTAACATTTTCTGATTTTTTTGATAATTCCCAACTAAAAGGGGATATTTTCTGCATTTTTGTTATAGCAATTGCAGCCGCTGAAGCAGCTATTGGATTAGCTATAGTCTCGTCAATTTATCGTAACAGAAAATCAACTCGCATCAACCAATCGATCTTATTAAATAAGTAGCATAAAGTAGCATAAAAAAAAAAATTATAGGTTTAAATTTGCATATATAATAGGTTATTACTTACTAGATTATATTTGTGAAAATCTAAGAAATCAAAGTATTTTAGCCCGATTTTTTTATCAACTGAGCCAGAATTAATTAAAAAAATAAAAAAAATTCTCTGAAAGGAAATCATTGCTTCATCTAGTATTTTAATATATCATTTAGTTAGAAGTTTACTAGATTGAAAATTTATGACATTCAAAAAACTATAGATCCTATGTCACATTCCGTAAAAATTTATGATACCTGTATAGGGTGTACTCAATGTGTCCGAGCATGCCCTACAGACGTATTAGAAATGATACCTTGGGATGGATGTAAAGCTAAGCAAATAGCTTCCGCTCCAAGGACCGAGGACTGTGTTGGTTGTAAGAGATGCGAATCCGCCTGTCCAACGGATTTTTTGAGCGTTCGAGTTTATTTATCGCATGAAACAACTCGAAGTATGGGTCTAGCTTATTGATACGTTACCGAAAACCTCATTTGAATCAATTTAGAATAAATTCGATTTTTTATTGACAAGTACTCGTACTCAAAAAAGTTAAATTATATTTTTTATTTATTTATATATTTTAGTTTTTTTGAGTACGCGTTCTTTGGACCTGGTGTATCTTGTCTTTACCACGAATGATTTTCCTTGGTTAACAATAATTGTTGGTTTTCCAATATCTGCCGGTTCGTTAATGTTATTTCTCCCGCATAAGGGAAATAAAGTAAATAAATGGTATACTATATGCATTTGTATCTTAGAACTTCTTATAACGACCTATGCTTTTTGTTATAATTTTAAAATGGACGATCCATTAATTCAAATGTCCGAAGATTATAAATGGATCAATTTTTTTGATTTTTACTGGAGGCTGGGAATAGATGGACTTTCTATAGGAACGATTTTACTGACGGGGTTTATTACTACTTTAGCAGCTTTAGCAGCTTTTCCAGTTACTCGGGATTCCCGATTTTTCCATTTCTTGATGTTAGCAATGTACAGCGGTCAAATAGGATCATTTTCTTCTCGGGATCTTTTACTTTTTTTCATCATGTGGGAATTAGAATTAATTCCCGTTTATCTACTTTTATCAATGTGGGGTGGAAAGAAACGTCTGTATTCAGCTACAAAATTTATTTTATACACTGCAGGAAGTTCTATTTTTTTATTAATAGGAGTTTTAGGTATAAGTTTATATGGTTCGAACGAACCAACATTAAATTTAGAACTATTAGCTAATCAATCCTATCCTGTCACACTCGAAATACTATTTTATATTGGATTTCTTATTGCTTTTGCCGTCAAATCACCGATTATACCTTTACATACTTGGTTACCTGACACCCACGGCGAGGCACATTACAGTACCTGTATGCTTCTCGCTGGAATCTTATTAAAAATGGGAGCATATGGGTTGGTTCGAATTAATATGGAATTATTGCCTCACGCCCATTCTATGTTTTCTCCTTGGTTAATGGTAGTCGGTACAATTCAAATAATTTATGCAGCTTCAACATCTCCCGGTCAACGTAATTTAAAAAAGAGAATAGCCTATTCTTCTGTATCTCATATGGGTTTTATAATTATAGGTATTGGTTCTATAACGGATCCTGGACTTAATGGAGCTATTTTACAAATAATCTCTCATGGATTTATTGGCGCTGCACTTTTTTTCTTGGCAGGAACGAGTTATGATAGAATTCGGCTTATTTATCTTGATGAAATGGGTGGAACGGCTATCTCCATTCCAAAGATATTTACAATGTTCACTATCTTATCGATGGCTTCCCTTGCATTACCGGGCATGAGTGGTTTTGTTGCAGAATTAATCGTTTTTTTTGGAATAATTACCAGCAAAAAATATTTTTTAATTTCAAAAATTTTAATTATTTTTGTAATGGCAATTGGAATGATATTAACTCCTATATATTTATTATCTATGTCACGCCAAATGTTCTATGGATACAAGTTAATTAATGTCAAAAACTTGTCTTTTTTTGATTCTGGACCCCGCGAGTTATTTCTTTCAATCTCTATTCTTCTACCAATAATTGGTATTGGGATTTATCCTGATTTTGTGCTCTCATTAGCAAGTGACAAGGTCGAATCCATTTTATCTAATTATTTTTATGGATAGTTTTCAGGAAATAAAAAAAAGCATTAAATTTAATTGTAATCAGAAGCCTTTGGTTTTTGTATTGTAAGAACCTTTTGAATCATTGTACTACTTGATTCAAAAGGTTCTTGATGATTAACTACTAAAACTAAATTCTATTTCTTAACTTATATGAAGTTATATATGTATGCTATTCTTTTTTATTTGGATTCCTTTATTTTTGGGGTAATATTTTATTTAATTCGATGTAAATGAACCATAACTATGTAAACCTATTCCTAAAAGATTGACGCCAAAATAGCATATCCAAATTAAAAGAAAGCCTGTCGAAGCCACAATTGCAGAATAGATACCCCTAACATTCCTATTTGTTTTAATATGTAAAAAAATTGCGAATATGGTCCAAGTAATAAATGCCCAGGTTTCTTTTGGATCCCAATTCCAATATGAACCCCACGTCTCATTAGCCCATACAGCTCCTGAAAGAATACCGACGGTTAAAAAGATAAATCCAAGACTAATAATACGAAAACTCCAATAATCTAATTGTTCAATCAATTGATACCTATAATAATTTCTAGAAAAACTAAAATTACTGTTTTGTTGTAGTAAAATAGAATTTCTTTCGTTTATGTAGTAAAGTACATCAAAATAAAAAAATTCAGTTAATAAATTGTTTTTTTTAATATTCTTGTTCCAAAAAGTAGGTCCGGTTTTGCGAAATGTAATGACTAGAAGAGCTATTGATAATAATGATCCGCATAACAAAGCGCCATAGCCTAATATCATCATACTTACATGCATCATTAACCACTGGGACTGGAGAGCGGGTACTAATATTGCAGACTCAGGTATTTTGTTTAAAAGACCTGAAGTAGCAAAACCCTGAATAAAAATAGCACTTGGCGCAGTTATTGCATTTAAGTGATTTTTTTGTTTTTTATTAAAATAGGAAATCATATGAATAATTGAAAAAGCCCATGAAAGAAAAATTAACGATTCATATAAATTACTTAATGGAAAATGTCCTGAATAAATCCAACGAGTGAATAATAATCCTGTTATACCAAAAAACGTAATTACGATTCCTTTATCTGATGAATCAAAAAATCCTATGATTTCATCTAAATTAACTAAAAAAGTTAAAAAATAAATTGTCAGTACAATTGACACGACCGAAAAAGATATATGAGTTAATATATGCTCTAGAATTGAAAAAATCATAAAAAATTTGTTAAAAATTAATAAATTAATACTAGGTTTTACCCGATTCAAAAAAACCAAATTCGGGTATTAATTTGATTATAAAACTTATATTTGAGTATAAAACTTATAATATCTCTTTTACTTTTATAAGATCTTATGCCGCTACTCGGACTCGAACCGAGATGCTCTAGCACTGCTTCCTAAGAGCAGCGTGTCTACCAATTTCACCATAGCGGCAACTTGTTCAAAACAATACTAACAAGTTTTTATTGAATCGTCGAGATGCAAATTTAAATAAAGAAGCCAATTCAATGGAATTTACAATTGATTTCATGAATCAAAATTTTTTTAAAGAAGTATTTGGGGTTTTAATTCAATTAAGATTTTTTTATCTGAGTTATTTTAAATTTTTTTGGTCACTTTTTGTACTTTAGATTTTTTTTCTAGAATACAATGAAAAAATTAACTAAATTAAAGTAATTGGGACTTCAACTCAAAGACAAAACGCTAAATTAAAATTATCAGTTTCATTAATAAAAAAAAAGCTTTTTCTAAAAATGACAACTTTTCGAAAATTCGTAGAAATTTAAAATAAAAAAAGATTTACTTAATTGCTCAAGAGAAATTATCACAATATCTCTTTTGATGTATCTTTTTATTTTTATATTGTACAAACATAAGATTTTTTTATCACTTAAAAATAATATTATCTCATATATTATTATCTAATATTATTAAAAAATATTCACTTATTGTGTTGTGGATAGATGCTTGTATAACTTTAATTCCAAGTTCCAAGTAAAGAATATAAGAATTAAGAGCAATAACATATATAAAGGTATAAAGTGACAAATTTTTCACTTAAATTAGAATCTATTGATTTCGCTTAAAGATCTTGTATTTTCTTTTAACGAGGAAATACAAGATCTTTCTTTATTATTGCATCAAGGTAGTGATGGGAGAAATAAGAACCTCCCCGAAAAAAAAATTTGAACCTTTCTTTTTTATCTATATATTATCTATCTTTTTTTTTTCTTTTTTGTTCCTATTTATTTTTTTTATATGTGTTCTAAAAAAATTTGTTTTTAAGTTAAGATAATTCGAATTATTCTAGTGTTTTTTATTTATTTTGTTGTACAAAAAAACTTTTTGAATTACCTGTAGAAAGTGATTTTCCTAACGAAAAAGCTTTCAAGGATGTCCAATATCCCTTCCTTTTCCAATTTTTTTTACGAATACGCTTTTTCGAGATAGAAGTACGTTTTTTTGGAACTGCCATTCAAAAATGAAAAACAAATTTCAGTGGTATAATTGGATGTCAAAGACATTTATTATTCTATTCTTTCGTACTCCATATAACATTATTTTTTTCTTTCAAATTTTATTATATATGATTTTCAAAACAAAAAAAGACATTCAAACGTTTGAAATCCCGTACAAGAGTGCTCATTTAATTAATCTATACTAAATCTCTAAATCTATAGTAATAGGTTTTATTATCAAATTATATTATCAAAAAAAATTAGATTATAATATATAATAATATTTATTGAAAAAAAAGAAAAAAGCTCACTTAGTGTACTGGAAGACAATCACTAAATTCCACAATTCAAATCCATTCCTTAATAATTATAAATAATAAAACTCAAATAACTTTTTTTTAGGTAAAGTTTTTTTATTATTTTTTTTAATAATTAATATTAATTGTTTTTTTATCGTGTAAATCTTGGTTATATTCTTAATATATGTATATAAATTATTGTAATACGGAATTATTATTAACTTTTTCGGTATCTGCATAAAATCACAAATTGATTTATTTTTTTTAGTAGTAATAAAAAGAAAAAAAAGGCAAATAATTTTTTTGACAGTAACGTTAGTGATATTATTTAATCACTTCCACTTTTTTGATTTGAATATATATATTTATTTTCAAAGGTTTATGAAGGATTATACTAATTCAAAAAAATTTCTATTTAGGTTTGAAATCGCGTGCTTTTTTATTGTCCCCTTTGAAAAAAAAAATATATATATACAAACCAGTGAATAAGAAATAATAAATTTAAGAATAAAATAAAAAGGGTTTTTTATTTTATGGAACATACACATCAATATTCATGGATCATCCCTTTCATTCCACTTCCAGTACCTATTTTACTAGGAGTTGGGCTTCTACTTTTTCCGACAGTAACAAAAAACCTTCGGCGTATGTGGACTTTTCTGAGTATTTTTTTGTTAAGTATAGTTATGATCTTTTCACTCTATCTATCTATTCAACAAATTTTTCTAAGTTACATTCATCAAAATGTATGGTCTTGGGCCATAAATAATGAATTTTCTTTTGAGTTCGGTTACTTTATTGATCCACTTACTTCTATTATGTCAATATTAATTACAACCGTTGGAATTTTGGTTCTGATTTATAGTGACAATTATATGTCTCATGATCAAGGGTATCTGAGGTTTTTTGCTTATATGGGTTTTTTTAATACTTCAATGTTAGGATTAGTTACTAGTTCTAATTTGATCCAAGTTTATTTTTTTTGGGAATTAGTTGGAATGTGTTCGTATTTATTAATAGGTTTTTGGTTCACACGACCCATTGCAGCGAATGCTTGTCAAAAAGCTTTTGTAACTAATCGTGTAGGGGATTTTGGTTTATTATTAGGAATTTTAGGTCTTTATTGGATAACAGGCAGTTTCGAATTTCAGGATTTGTTCGAAATAGTTAATAATTTAATTTTAAATAATAGAGTCAATCTCTTATTCCTTACTTTGTGTGCATTTCTATTATTTGTGGGTCCTATTGCTAAATCCGCACAATTTCCTCTTCATGTATGGTTACCTGATGCCATGGAGGGCCCTACTCCTATTTCGGCTCTTATACATGCTGCTACTATGGTAGCGGCAGGAATTTTTCTTGTAGCTCGTCTTCTTCCTCTTTTTATAGTTATCCCTTCTATAATGTATATAATATCTTTGATAGGTATAATAACAGTACTCTTAGGAGCCACTTTAGCTCTTGCTCAAAAAGACATTAAGAGAGGTTTAGCCTATTCGACAATGTCTCAACTGGGTTATATGATGTTAGCTTTAGGTATGGGGTCCTATCGATCCGCTTTATTTCATTTGATTACTCATGCGTATTCGAAAGCTTTGTTGTTTTTAGGATCTGGATCCATTATTCATTCAATGGAAGCTATAGTTGGATATTCTCCCGATAAAAGTCAGAATATGATTCTTATGGGTGGTTTGACAAAACATGTGCCAATTACAAAAACTGCCTTTTTAGTAGGAACACTTTCTCTTTGTGGTATTCCCCCCCTTGCTTGTTTTTGGTCGAAAGATGAAATTCTTAATGATAGTTTGTTATTTTCGCCAATTTTTGCAATAATAGCTTATTCAACAGCGGGATTAACCGCATTTTATATGTTTCGGATTTATTTACTTACTTTTGAAGGACATTTAAACACTTATTTTTTAAATTACAGTGGAAAAAA